GGAATTAATGACTTGGACTGGGTATTAACGGTCAATCTCCGGTAGAAGGTTCCGTCGGAACAATTATTTATTTCAGGTACCTCTTAAATAAAAAAAAAAAAGAGAGAAAATGTGGGGAGAAATGACAAGAAGATATTGGAACATGAATTTTGAAGAGATGATGAAAGCAGGAGTTCATTTTGGCCATGGTACTAGGAAATGGAATCCTAGAATGGCACCTTACATCTCTTCAAAGCGTAAAGGTATTCATATTACAAATCTTACTCGAACTGCTCGTTTTTTGTCAGAAGCCTGCGATTTAGTTTTTGATGCAGCAAGTATAGGAAAACACTTCTTAATAGTTGGTACCAAAAATAAAGCAGCCAATTTAGTAGCATCAGCTGCAATAAGGGCTCGGTGTCATTATGTTAATAAAAAATGGCTCGGTGGTATGTTAACGAATTGGTCCACTACAGAAATGAGACTTCATAGGTTCAGGAACTTGAGAGCGGAACAAAATACGGGGAAACTCAACTGTCTCCCGAAAAGAGATGTAGCAATGTTGAAGAGGCAATTATCTCACTTGCAAACCTATCTGGGCGGGATCAAATATATGACGGGGTTACCCGATATTGTAATCATCATTGATCAGCAAGAAGAATATACGGCTCTTCGGGAATGTCTCACTTTGGGGATTCCAACAATTTGTTTAATCGATACAAATTGTGACCCGGATCTCGCAAATATTCCGATTCCAGCGAACGATGACGCTATAGCTTCAATCCGATTGATTCTTAACAAATTAGTATCCGCAATTTGTGAGGGCGGTTCTAGCTATATAAGAAATTGTTGATTAATAATAGGATAAGTCAATGACTTTGGAAACTCCATAAATTGATTGAATCGGTTACTATCCTTGAGTCTCAAAAAAGAGATCAAAATCACTGGGGATATTATGTGATCACTTGGGATCCGAAATATACGATTGATTCAAAGTAGACGAGTTGAGAAAGAGATACGAGATGGCTGAATCAAAATAATTCCCTTTTAAGTTCTATTTATGTCAGAGGGCAATATGAATGTTTTACCCTGTTCCATCAACTCACTAAAAGTGTTATACGATATATCCGATGTGGAAGTAGGCCAACATTTTTATTGGCAAATAGGGGGTTTCCAAGTCCATGCCCAAGTACTTATCACTTCTTGGGTTGTAATTGCTATCTTATTAGGTTCAGCCACTATAGCTGTTCGGAATCCACAAACCATTCCAACCGACGGTCAGAATTTCTTCGAATATGTCCTCGAATTCATTCGAGACTTGAGCAAAACTCAGATTGGAGAAGAATATGGTCCTTGGGTTCCCTTTATTGGAACTATGTTCCTATTTATTTTTGTTTCTAACTGGTCAGGTGCCCTTTTACCCCGGAAAATCATACAGTTACCGCATGGAGAGTTAGCTGCACCCACGAATGATATAAATACTACTGTTGCTTTAGCTTTACCTACGTCAGTGGCATATTTCTATGCGGGTCTTACCAAAAAAGGATTGGGTTATTTCGGTAAATACATTCAACCAACTCCAATACTTTTACCAATTAACATCCTAGAAGATTTCACAAAACCCTTATCACTTAGTTTTCGACTTTTCGGGAATATATTAGCGGATGAATTAGTAGTTGTTGTTCTTGTTTCTTTAGTACCTTCGGTGGTTCCTATACCTGTCATGTTCCTTGGATTATTCACAAGCGGGATTCAGGCTCTTATTTTTGCAACTTTAGCCGCAGCTTATATAGGTGAATCCATGGAGGGTCATCATTGACTAGCTTCCGAAATGGTCTTAAAAAAAAGCTTATCCCAACTCATACCGGTATATACGATCTAGAATAGGAGAAAAAAAAATGTATGATATTAGAGAATTAAAAAAAAGTAAGGGGGGTCGAGCTGGGTATATGTAAGGGCTCTAAGCCAATCCCTGTATATGTTTCGAAGAATGATTCTAGAATCCGGTTCAATAGAAGATACGGATGGTTTACGTTATTAAAGAAACAATGTATATGTGATATTAGATATTCACTAGTTATATATGGGCTATCCATATATATTATTTCCCATCCCACTGAATTTAGACGGATTCCAATGCAAGCCCTTCCGTTTTATCTGTGACTGTGGATTGAATGAATAAACAAATGAAGTCAAGCATGCATATAGAAGAGAAAGAGCGAAGAATTGAAAGAATGGAATGGTTCGGAACAAAGAAATGGAAGAACTGGAACCGTATAGATTTACAAAGACTCCACGGATAGGAACTAAAAACGAGATATCGAAGTAGCTCTGATGATTCAGTAATATTATTATTTCAATTCAGAGTTCTTAGTTCTTTTTTTTTTTCGGATAGATCTTAAGTGATGGAATAATGAAGTAATAATTCATCGGTTGATTGTATCATTAACCATTTCTTTTTTTTGGTGCGAGGAACTTAATATGAATCCATTGATTTCTGCCGCTTCCGTTATTGCTGCTG